ATAGATAAAAAACCTACTTTTTTACGATTACGGGGTTTATTGGAATATGAAATCCAACCCTGGAAATACAGAATCCCAATTTTTTTTACTACCCGGAGCTTCGATACATTTCGAAATCGAGAGATGTCTACCGGGGGAGGTTCTATCAGACAACAATTAGCCAATCTAGATTTACGAATTATTATAGACTATTCATTGGTAGAATGGAAAGAATTGGAGGAAGAGGAACCCACAGGGAATGAATGGGAAGATCGAAAAGTTGGAAGAAGAAAAGATTTTTTGCTTAGACGCATGGAATTGGCTAAGCATTTTATTCGAACAAATATAGAACCAAAATGGATGGTTTTGTGTCTATTACCAGTTCTTCCTCCTGAGTTGAGACCAATCTATCATATAGATGAGGATAAACTAGTGACCTCGGATATTAATGAAATCTATAGAAGAATTATCTATCGGAATAATACTCTTACAGATCTATTAACAACAAGTATAGCTACGCCAGAAGAATTAATAATATCTCAGGAAAAATTGCTACAAGAAGCCGTGGATGCACTTCTTGATAATGGAATCTGCGGACAACCAATGAGGGATGATCATAATAGAGTTTACAAGTCGCTTTCAGATGTAATTGAAGGCAAAGAAGGAAGAGTTCGCGAGACTCTGCTTGGTAAACGGGTCGATTATTCAGGGCGGTCCGTGATTGTCGTGGGCCCTTCACTTTCATTACATCGATGTGGATTGCCTCGCGAAATAGCAATAGAACTTTTCCAGGCATTTGTAATTCGTGACCTAATTAGAAAACATCTTGCTTCGAACATAGGAGTTGCTAAGAGTCAAATTCGGAAAAAAAAACCGATTGTATGGGAAATACTTCAGGAAATTCTGGATGACCATCCTGTATTGCTGAATAGAGCGCCTACTCTGCATAGATTAGGCATACAGGCATTCCTCCCCGTTTTAGTGGAAGGACGCGCTATTTGTTTACATCCATTAGTTTGTAAGGGCTTCAATGCAGACTTTGACGGGGATCAAATGGCTGTTCATGTGCCTTTATCTTTGGAGGCTCAAGCAGAGGCACGTTTACTTATGTTTTCTCATATGAATCTTTTGTCTCCAACTATTGGGGATCCCATTTCGGCACCAACTCAAGATATGCTTAGTGGACTCTATGTCTTAACGAGTGGAAATCGTCGGGGTATTTGTGTAAATAGGTATAATCCATGTAATCGTAGAAACTATCAAAATGAAGATAATAACTATAAGTATACAAAAAAAAAAGAACCCTTTTTTTGTAATTCCTATGATGCAATTGGAGCTTATCGGCAAAAACAAATCAATTTAGGTAGTCCTTTGTGGCTGCGGTGGCGACTAGATCAACGCGTTATTGCTGCAAGAGAAGTTCCCATCGAAATTCACTATGAATCTGTGGGGACCTATTATGAGATTTATGGACACTATCTAATAGTACGAAGTATAAAAAAAGAAATTCTTTATATATATATTCGAACCACTCTTGGTCATATTTCTCTTTATCGAGAAATAGAAGAAGCCATACAGGGGTTTTGGCAGGGCTGTTGTAATTCTATGCTACCAACGGGAATTCGAGTCTCTCCGGGTTAACTAGGACCATAATTGCGGAATTTCTACGTGAATCAAGATCTAGAAAAGGAAGTTTTCCAATCACTGACTCAAGCCCATTGTCAAATTCTACTCAGCGCAATATGGAGGTACTGATGGCAGAACGGCCCACTCAGGTCTTTCACAATAAAGTGATAGACGGAACTGCCATGAAACGACTTATTAGTCGATTTATTGATCACTATGGAATAGGATATACATCCCATATCCTGGATCAAGTAAAGACTCTGGGTTTCCGACAAGCTACCGCCGCATCCATTTCATTAGGAATTGATGATCTTTTAACAATACCTTCTAAAAGATGGCTAGTTCAAGACGCTGAACAACAAAGTTTTATTTTGGAAAAACACCATCATTATGGGAATGTACACGCGGTAGAAAAATTACGTCAATCGATCGAAATATGGTATGCCACAAGTGAATATTTGCGACAAGAAATGAATCCTAATTTTCGGATGACCGATCCTTTTAATCCAGTCCATATAATGTCTTTTTCGGGAGCCAGAGGAAATGCTTCTCAGGTACATCAATTAGTAGGTATGAGAGGATTAATGTCGGATCCCCAAGGGCAAATGATTGATTTACCCATCCAAAGCAATTTACGCGAAGGACTCTCTTTAACAGAATACATTATTTCTTGCTACGGAGCCCGTAAAGGGGTTGTGGATACCGCTATCCGAACCTCAGATGCAGGATATCTCACGCGCAGACTTGTTGAAGTAGTTCAACACATTGTTGTACGTCGAACAGATTGTGGCACCGTTCGAGGTATTTCTGTAAGTCCTCGAAATGGAATGATGGCGGACAGGATTTTTATCCAAACATTAATTGGCCGTGTATTAGCAGATGATATATATATAGGTTCGCGATGTATTGCTACTAGAAATCAAGATATTGGGGTTGGACTTGTCAGTAGATTCATAACTTTTAGAGCACAACCAATCTCTATTCGAACCCCCTTTACTTGTAGGAGTACATCTTGGATTTGTCAATTATGTTATGGCCGGAGTCCAGCTCATGACGATCTGGTCGAATTGGGAGAAGCCGTAGGTATTATTGCAGGTCAATCTATTGGAGAACCGGGCACTCAATTAACATTAAGAACTTTTCATACCGGCGGAGTATTCACAGGGGGTACTGCAGAACATGTGCGAGCCCCTTCTAATGGAAAAATAAAATTCAACGAGGATTTGGTTCATCCGACACGTACACGTCATGGACATCCTGCTTTTCTATGTTCTAGAGACTTGTATGTAACTATTGAGAGTGAAGATATTATACACAATGTTTGTATTCCGCCCAAAAGTTTTCTTTTAGTTCAAAACGATCAATATGTAGAATCAGAACAAGTGATTGCTGAGATTCGTGCGAGAACATCCACTTTGAATTTGAAAGAGAAGGTTCGAAAACATATTTATTCTGACTCAGAGGGCGAAATGCACTGGAATACTGATGTGTACCATGCACCTGAATTTACATATGGTAATATTCATCTCTTACCAAAAACAAGTCATTTATGGATATTATTAGGGGAGCCCTGGAGATACAGTCTAGGCCCCTGTTCGATCCACAAGGATCAAGATCAAATGGACGCTTATTCTCTTTCTGTCAAGCCAAGATATATTGCTAACCCCTCAGTAACTAATAATCAAGTTAATCAAGTGAGACACAAATTTTTTAGTTCGTATTTTTCTGGTAAAAATCAAACAGGAGATAGGATTCCTGATTATTCAGAACTTAATCGAATGACATGTACGAGTCGTTATAATCTCAGATATCCGGCCATTCTCGACGGCAATTCTGATTTATTGGCAAAGAGGCGAAGAAATAGATTCATCATTCCACTCGAATCGATTCAAGAAGGCGAGAACCAACTAATACCTTCTTCAGGTATCTCAATGGAAATCCCCAGAAAAGGTATTCTCCGTAGAAATAGTATTCTTGCTTATTTCGATGATCCTCGATATATAAGAAAGAGCTCAGGACTTACTAAATATGAGACTAGAGAACTGAATTCAATCGTCAACGAAGAGGATTTGATTGAGTATCGAGGAGTCAAGGTATTTTGGCCAAAATACCAAAAGGAAGTAAATCCATTTTTTTTTATTCCCGTGGAAGTCCACATTTTGGCTGAATCTTCTTCCATAATGGTACGGCACAATAGTATTATTGGGGCAGATACACAAATCACTTTAAATAGAAGAAGTCGGGTAGGCGGATTGGTCCGAGTGAAGAAAAAAGCAGAAAAAATCAAACTGATAATCTTTTCTGGAGATATCCATTTTCCTGGAAAGACAAATAAGGCATTCCGATTGATACCACCAGGAGGGGGAAAACCAAATTCCAAAGAATACAAAAAATTGAAAAATTGGCTTTATATCCAACGAATGAAACTTTCCAGGTATGAAAAAAAGTATTTTGTTTTGGTTCAACCTGTAGTCCCATATAAAAAAACGGATGGTATAAATTTAGGAAGACTTTTCCCGCCGGATCTCTTGCAGGAAAGTGATAATCTACAACTTCGAGTTGTCAATTATATCCTTTATTACGACCCAATTCTTGAAATTTGGGACACAAGTATTCAATTAGTTCGGACTTCTTTAGTGTTGAATTGGGACCAAGACAAAAAGATCGAAAAGGCCTGTGCTTCCTTTGTTGAAATAAGGACAAATGGTTTGCTTAGATATTTTCTAAGAATCGACTTAGCGAAGTCACCTATTTCTTATACCGGAAAAAGGAACGATCTGTCGGGTTCAGGATTGATCTCTGAGAAGGGATCTGATCGCGCTAATGTCAATCCGTTTTCTTCCATTTATTCCTATTCCGAGGCAAGGATTCAAGAATCCCTTAATCCAAATCAAGGAACTATCCATACGTTGTTGAATCGAAATAAGGAATCTCAATCTTTGATAATTTTGTCATCATCCAATTGTTTTCGAATAGGCCCATTCAACGATGTAAAATCTCCCAATGTGATAAAGGAATCAATCAAAAAGAACCCCCTAATTCCAATTAGTAATTCCTTGGGCCCGTTAGGAACAGGCTTTCCAATTTATAATTTTGATTTATTTTCCCATTTAATAACCCATAATCAGATCTTGGTAACTAACTATTTGCAACTTGACAATTTAAAACAGATTTTTCAAATACTTAAATATTATTTACTGGATGAAAATGGTCAAATTTATAATCCCTATTCATGCAGTAACATCATTTTGAATCCATTCCATTTGAATTGGTATTTTCTCCATTACAATTATTGTGAAGAGACATCTACAATCGTTAGTCTTGGGCAGTTTCTTTGTGAAAATGTATGTATAGCCAAAAAAGGACCGCATTTAAAATCGGGTCAAGTTCTAATT